AAAGCCAAAGCCCCCGATCGGATTTGAACCGATGACTTAGGCCTTACCATGTCCTTACTCTACCACTGAGTTAAAGGGACCCTTTTTATTGAATTCGTGAGTGGGTCACTATACTATCTAGTATGCGGGTCAAATATTAGATGTAGATAAATAGATTTTATATAGCGAAGTCTAGTTAGATAAGTCCATACAGTAAACTTATAGCGGCGAGTGGCTTATTCTTAACTAGCAAGTCTAGGATAAACGGCAAGGCTGTTTCAAAACCAACTTTCGTGAATTGTTTTTCTTGTATTGACTGGATCCCCATCAGAACGAACTTAACTTGATTGATCCATGTCCACCGCCTAATTCCCCATAGATTCCAGATATTTTTTGAATCATATGTGGACTAGATTCTACTGGTCCCCGAACTCAATTCTTAGAGAAATAAGGAATTTTCAATAACTTCTTGAATCCCCATTCCCAGATTTCTTGTTTGTTCATTTCCTAGCTTAATGGGAAAGAGCGCTAGGGATATCTCATCTTACCCATGAGAGCGTAAAAAATGCAATTTCACCCGCCCCTTAACTCTTTCTTTTCGGACGGACCAATCACTCCCTCAAAGAAGCCTATCTTTCTTTTTGTATTCGTGCAATTTTTGTCTTTATTTTAGTAGAAAATTCATAGAAGCTAGATTTCTATAGACAAATAAAATGGCGAATCGAATGAATGAAACATAAATAGGAATGACGAATCCAAAATGAATAGGAAATCGTAAAAAACTGAAGGAGAATTCGGATCTCTTCATACCTATTATATTGTATATTGACAATTTCCAAAAATCGTTCATATACTAAGTATCCATATACGAAGTATCCATATACGAAGTATCATAGCGGTTGAGCATGCCCCCATCGTCTAGTGGTTCAGGACATCTCTCTTTCAAGGAGGCAACGGGGATTCGACTTCCCCTGGGGGTAGGGTACTACGAAAAGAAGTTGGTCAGGGATTACCAATATACCTAAAATTGATTCTTCCTGGGTCGATGCCCGAGCGGTTAATGGGGACGGACTGTAAATTCGTTGGCAATATGTCTACGCTGGTTCAAATCCAGCTCGACCCAACAATTCACCAATCTACCATCTCATGGTAGAACCCCCTTCTTCTTCAGAAATACCTGATAGGGGGAATAAAAAAGAATCACATTTTCTGCTAGATCCCTTAGTTCCCTGGGATTGTAGTTCAATTGGTCAGAGCACCGCCCTGTCAAGGCGGAAGCTGCGGGTTCGAGCCCCGTCAGTCCCGACGAATCGAATAAGTACACCAATCCGCCGCTCCTCTTTCTCGGAACGTGGGGCCTTGGGACAACATGTCAATCCCAAGGGGATTCGGTTCGGAGTTCTCGTCACTTCAACGAGGACTGATTGATTGGAGAAAGACAAATGTAGGTTAGTCCAATGATTGGTTGGTAGCATTATTCTTAGAGTAAGTATTCCAAGAGATACTGAGTCTTCTTTTTGGATTGATCCCCATTCATGTAAGGAAACAAAGTCCGATCTCTTTCTCGGGCGCATCTCCTACAGATGGAATTCGTTTCTTGTATAATACAAACTTAATTTAACAAAATCTCCCCTTCTGGCTCTTTTTTGTTTGTGTAAGCCTAATTACTAAATAGGAAGGTTACAAATAAATTGGATTCAAATTGGACACTGAGCTTTTGATAATGGAATTGAATCCTTTTTCCTTACTAGTTTTTCTATTTTTTCAGGGTCTTGTCGAAGAAAGAACAAACCCTACACTAAAATGAAAATAACGAAAATAGTGAATTTACTGAAATATTCCATCTTTTTCCCGAGACTCAGCTTTATCCCATTTCATTGTCTTCCAAAGAAAATGAGATCATTAAAAAACGGCGTTTAGAGCTTATCTTTTTCCGCTTTGCTTGTCTTGTTGTTTGTAACTAATGGAAAGGGATGGGTGGTGAGATGATACGCTATTTGATGATTGTACAAGGGAGACCTAAGATAGGTTATAGAAACTAAACAAGAGAAAAGAATGCTACATAATGCTAACTAAAGGAATTTTGGATTGGGTCGGGAATCTGATTTTGGATTCGGTATGGATAAAAGATCTCCCTAGGTTATACTATTCAATTGTCGAGGACGAATGGATTTGATCGCTTAGATAGTCTTGTTCATGCTATTGATCCGAGTCAATCTCGTCGAGCGGTTATTCATTCAGTGAAGTTACGTGTGCAAGATTGATTTTCTCTAGGGGATTAAATCCCGAGTTATTGTGAAAGAAAAAGGGATGAGATTATGGAAGTCAATATTCTGGCATTTATTGCTACTGCACTCTTCATTTTAGTTCCTACTGCTTTTCTACTTATTATATATGTAAAAACAGTTAGTCAAAATAATGAATTATTTTGAATGAAACTTGATCTTATCAACTATTGATAAGATCAAATGAAAGGAATTCTCATTTTTCGTATTCTAATGAATAAATGAAATGGACGGGCTCGAATCGGCAGTCTTCTCTGAGATCTGAGAGTAGGGTAAGAAAGATTCATTGAGTTCTTTCTTACCGGACTGTATCTTAGTGGTTCTAATAAAGCTAGAGGTTTCCTCTGGATCAATCTACCATATTATCTTCATGGTAGATATTTATATTCATTTTCTATCTGGAATTGACAGAGGGCCCACTTTGATTTCTTTGATACATCTATTTGTTCCGATCAATCGGAAAGAAGCGTTTTACTTGTATAGAATATATTCCTTCACTAGAATTCAATGCAATTTGAAAATGAAGAGATCTTGATAGTAAATCGTTCAAAATGCATTGTAGAACGATTTCTAAAAGAATTGATCCAGTTTGATTCCTCAACTCAATTAGTAGTACTTCTAGAGACCACTTCTTCCCCAGACTACAAGTGAAAGGGAAAATGAAAAAACTACCATTAAAGCAGCCCAAGCGAGACTTACTAGCTCCATGTGAATTATGTCCCCTATCTCTATGATAGAATTATTCGATTATTGCTCCCTAATAATAGTGGAATCAATGGTGCAGAGTCAAAAAGGGATTCTCACCGAAGACTGTTGAGGAACCAATTTCATAAATCCACTTCTAAAAAATTCCTCTATGATTTCGAATCGGCAAAGACTAAAGACAAGTAAAATAGGCTAGAAATACTAAGGCCCACTCTTTTTTTACTTTTTTAAGTAATAAAGTATAATCTAGATCGATCGCTATCTATGTCAAATAGTCAGGCGACACCCAGATTTGAACTGGGGAAAAAGGATTTGCAGTCCCCCGCCTTACCGCTCGGCCATGCCGCCAAAATCATCCAAAAACCTTTTCATAGGAACTCGAGATTTTTATAACATATCTTACCTACAGGGACTATAGAGCGTTATAACATATATTAGTCCCTCTAAACTCCAGACCGGAATCATAGAATTATCAGTAAATTATCACACTTCAATTTTCATTGAAGAAAAAATAGGTAAAAATGTCTCTCTTCTCTACAGAGGATTTTTTGAACAAAGGGTTGCCGGGGATTCGAACCCAGAACTAGTCAGATGGAGTCGAGAATTTGACCGGGAAAATAAGTCCCCATGGACGTTGACAAGTTGTGCTAGTTGTTTTAGATAGGGAATGACTAATGATGCTAATATCGCACCTATTACCGCACCTGACGCATATATATATTTCATTCATATATTGAATTACATATATATAATTCAATATATAAATAATTGACTAGACATTTAAAATCATTTTGTAAAACCCAGGGAGGTTATTATGGAACAGAACTTGTTTATGAAGAGAACTGATTCGGTCGTTGGGGTTGGACTCTATTATGGATTTCGACCTATATTGGGAATTTTGGTACAACGAGGTAAGTGCATTTCGCTCTATAATGGGCTTCTGCATCTACCGAAAAGGAAATACCTTTGTTATACTGAAGGGGGGATACTACCCTCGGATAACAAGGACAGGGACTTCTACGAAATATTTTGCGCAATCTGCCTTGCAATGGGGCGTCGCGAGATCGTATCTACTCTCTTGAAAAAATACGCGTCGCGGAATGGTGCCGCCTCGGGGAGTATCATCGACTTTGCCAAAGCCGAAGGAGCCAACTGGCTTTCGAAAAAAAAAATTTTTTTTTTTCGAAATGCAAACTCTATTCGCGCAACAAAAGCTTGTCTTTGGGCCGAACTTCAATGCGCGCTGCTAGAAAGAACAACTGAAACGCAGTATGATATCAGGGTTGGGTTTTGGTTTGGCGCCTGGAAACGTTTCCTCTTCGAAGGTGAGGCACCATTTTCTGACCCCGCTTCCAACTTAGATTTGGTCGCTCGCGAATCTCTACGAAACGCTCTACGAACCAACCTAAGAAACAAACCATACGCCATTCGAGAATATGTACCACATGTACATGCCTGGCTGCGAGTACGTATGGAATTTGGACGGATGCTCAAAGTACTAGACACGTGCGATAAAAAATATCAAAAATATCGCGCAGACTATCTTGTCGCGAGGGTAAAGAAAAAAAAATTTCGAGACCTGTATTGGTTCTTGCTCGGCTACGACGACTTTAGAAACTCCCATTTAGGCCTTCTCAGCGAAGAGCAATTTGTATCCGCATGTTTGAACCTTGTCGGCGAAGAGGGGTTTATCGAATGGTGTTTGGAAATGCATGATGGCGAAGAGTAATTTATAGACTTGGGTTTGAACTTTCTCGACGAAGAAGACGCCGAACAAAACACAAGAAAGAACCCTCTAGAAAATATGTCGATAGTTTATTATAATGAAACACTATAATAAAATATCGACATAAATAACAAGTAAATCAATGGCGTAATTATATTTTTCTTATAAGAAAAATGAGATCAAAAAAATCAGCATGAAAGTCGAGGGCGTTCCGTGGTAGATTGCCGGTAACGTTTAGAGGTACCGGGGTTGAAAGGTCCAAGCCCTTTCGCCCCACCACATACTCATTCCCTTGTATGTAAAGG